GCTAGCGTAGCTTAATTAAAGCATAACACTGAAGATGTTAAGACAGACCTTAGAATGGTCTCGTAAGCACAAAGGTTTGGTCCTGTCTTTACTGTCAGCTTTAGCTGAACTTACACATGCGAGTATCCGCACCCCTGTGAGAATGCCCTAAAGTTCCCTACCGGAAACAAGGAGCTGGTATCAGGCTCAAAACCTAGCCCATGACACCTTGCTAAGCCACACCCCCAAGGGATTTCAGCAGTGATAAACATTAAGCCATAAGTGAAAACTTGACTTAGTTAAAGCTAAGAAGGCCGGTAAAACTCGTGCCAGCCACCGCGGTTATACGAGAGGCCTAAGTTGACAGACAACGGCGTAAAGAGTGGTTAAGGAAAAATTTATACTAAAGCCGAACATCCTCAAGACTGTCGTACGTTTCCGAGGATATGAAGTCCCCCTACGAAAGTGGCTTTAACTCTCCTGACCCCACGAAAGCTGTGGCACAAACTGGGATTAGATACCCCACTATGCTCAGCCGTAAACTTAGATAAAACTTTACATAACTTATCCGCCAGGGTACTACGAGCATTAGCTTGAAACCCAAAGGACTTGGCGGTGCTTCAAACCCACCTAGAGGAGCCTGTTCTAGAACCGATAATCCCCGTTAAACCTCACCCTCTCTTGTTCTTCCCGCCTATATACCGCCGTCGTCAGCCTACCCTGTGAAGGCCTCATAGTGAGCATAATCAGTAAAACTTAAAACGCCAGGTCGAGGTGTAGCATATGAGAGGGGAAGAAATGGGCTACATTCCCTAAATCCGGGCATACGGATAGTATAATGAAAAGTATATTAGAAGGAGGATTTAGCAGTAAGCAGTAAATAGAGTGTCCTGCTGAAACTGGCCCTGAAGCGCGCACACACCGCCCGTCACCCTCCCCAAAACCCCTAAAAAGACTAAATAAAACCATTAATCTAATAAAGGGGAGGCAAGTCGTAACATGGTAAGTGTACCGGAAGGTGCACTTGGTTAACCAGAGCATAGCTAAGATAGTAAAGCATCTCCCTTACACTGAGAAGACACCCGTGCAAATCGGGTTGCCCTGAAGCCAAACAGCTAGCCCGCCCCATTACCATCATCATTAACATATAATTACACCCTAAGTTACTAACAAACAACCAATAAACCATTCTTCCCCTTTAGTATGGGAGACAGAAAAAGAACAAGGCGCAATAGAGAAAGTACCGCAAGGGAACGCTGAAAGAGAAATGAAACAAACCAGTAAAGCACTGAAAAGCAAAGATTAAAACTTGTACCTTTTGCATCATGAATTAGCCAGTAATCCTTAAGCAAAATGAATTTTAGTTTAACTTCCCGAAACTAGGTGAGCTACTTCAAGGCAGCCTGATAATAGGGCAAACCCTTCTCTGTGGCAAAAGAGTGGGAAGAACTTTGAGTAGCGGTGAAAAGCCTCCCGAACCTAGTAATAGCTGGTTGCCTGAGAAATGAATAGAAGTTCAGCCTCCTCCCTTCTTCCCCCTATTATGGAGACACCTTAACCAGAGAAAAAGAAGAGAAGAGAGTTAGTCAAAGAAGGGACAGCTTCTTTGAAAAAAGACACAACTTTTTTAGGAGGGTAAAAATCAAACTAAGTCAAGGCCTTATGTTCAGGTGGGCCTAAAAGCAGCCACCCTAGAAGAAAGCGTTATAGCTCGAACATTATTTATTCCTTTAATACTGATAAACCAATTTTACACCCCTTATTCTAACAGGCCCTTCTATTTCAATTATAGAAGAGATAATGCTAATATGAGTAATAAGAGATAAAGACTCTCTCCGAGCATAAGTGTATATCAGAACAGACATCCTGCCGAAAATTAACGGCCCCAAACAAAGAGGGCATTGGAAAAATAAACAGATAACTAGAAGACCTTCCAACAAATACCGTTAACCCTACACTGGAATGCTAACCTGGAAAGACCTAAAGGAGAAGAAGGAACTCGGCAAACATATTTTCGGCCTCGCCTGTTTACCAAAAACACCGCCTCTTGCTAAAAAAGTATAAGAGGTCCCGCCTGCCCTGTGACAAATAGTTTAACGGCCGCGGTATCTTGACCGTGCGAAGGTAGCGCAATCACTTGTTTCTTAAATGGAGACCTGTATGAATGGCATAACGAGGGCCAACCTGTCTCCTTCTCCCAGTCAATGAAATTGATCTCCCCGTGCAGAAGCGGGGATTAGCACATAAGACGAGAAGACCCTTTGGAGCTTTAGACTGCAAGCAGACCATGCTAATTAGACCTAATCAAAGGAACTAAGCCAATTGGACATCTGCCCTAATGTCTTCGGTTGGGGCGACCACGGGGAAACAAAAAACCCCCATGAGGAGCAGGAGAACTTTTCTCCCAGAACTAAGACCGACAGGTCTAAGTACCAGAAATTCTGACCAAAAGATCCGGCCAAGCCGATCAACGGACCAAGTTACCCTAGGGATAACAGCGCAATCCCCTTTTAGAGCCCATATCGACAAGGGGGTTTACGACCTCGATGTTGGATCAGGACATCCTAATGGTGCAGCCGCTATTAAGGGTTCGTTTGTTCAACGATTAAAGTCCTACGTGATCTGAGTTCAGACCGGAGTAATCCAGGTCAGTTTCTATCTATGAGATGTTCCCTTCTAGTACGAAAGGACCGAAGAGAAGAGGCCTATTCTTCAAGAATGCCTCCCCCTCACCTAATGAAAACAACTAAAATAGGCAAAAGGACATATCCTTAAGCCGTAAAGAACGGCACGTTAGGATGGCAGAGCCCGGTGATTGCAAAAGGCCTAAGCCCTTACCACAGAGGTTCAAGTCCTCTTCTTAACTATGCTCCAAATAATTTTAACCCTTATTATTAACCCACTTATCCTCACCATTTTTGTATTGCTTGCAGTAGCCCTCCTAACCCTCGTCGAACGAAAAGTCTTAGGTTATATACAACTGCGAAAAGGACCCAATGTAGTAGGTCCCTATGGCTTACTCCAACCAATTGCAGACGGCCTAAAACTATTCATAAAAGAACCCGTGCGACCCTCCACCTCATCACCAATTTTATTTCTCCTCACACCCATACTAGCACTAACACTAGCYATTACTCTATGAGCCCCTATACCTATACCATTCTCGGTAGCTGACCTTAACCTAGGAATTCTCTTTATCCTCGCCCTATCAAGCCTTGCTGTATACTCCATCCTGGGCTCTGGCTGGGCCTCGAATTCTAAATATGCCCTCATCGGAGCTATTCGAGCTGCTGCACAAACCATCTCTTACGAAGTAAGCCTAGGACTAATCCTCCTCAACGCTGTAGTATTTACGGGAAACTTTACTTTGCAAACATTTAGCACTGCTCAAGAAGCAACATGACTTATCCTGCCTGCATGACCTCTAGCTGCAATATGATATATTTCTACACTGGCAGAGACTAACCGAGCCCCTTTTGACCTAACAGAAGGAGAATCAGAATTAGTATCAGGATTTAACGTTGAATATGCTGGAGGTCCTTTCGCCTTATTTTTTCTTGCCGAATACGCCAATATTCTTCTAATAAACACGCTATCTGCCACACTATTCTTAGGAACAACAATCTACCATTTCTCCCCTGAACTCACTTCCATGGGCCTCATAATTAAAGCAGCTATACTATCTACCCTCTTCCTTTGAGTTCGAGCCTCTTACCCTCGGTTCCGATATGACCAGTTAATACACCTTATTTGAAAAAATTTCCTCCCCTTAACCCTGGCATTAGTTATTTGACATCTTGCCATACCTATTTCATTTTCGGGCCTTCCCCCTCACTTATAGCCCCGGAGTTGTGCCTGAAGTAAAGGRCCACTTTGATAGAGTGAAAAATGAGGGTTAAARTCCCTCCGACTCCTTAGAAAGAAGGGGCTCGAACCCTACCTGAAGAGATCAAAACTCTTAGTGCTTCCACTACACCACTTCCTAGTAAAGTCAGCTAAATAAAGCTTTTGGGCCCATACCCCAAAAATGTTGGTTAAAATCCTTCCTTTACTAATGAACCCTTACATCCTCGCCACCATAATTTTTGGACTAGGGCTAGGAACTACAGTTACCATCACAAGCTCCCACTGATTCTTGGCCTGAATAGGCCTGGAAATTAACACACTAGCCATCATTCCACTCATAGCCCAAACCCACCACCCTCGAGCAGTAGAAGCTACTACTAAATATTTTCTTACCCAAGCAACCGCTGCCACAACAATCCTGTTTGCTTGCACCACAAACGCATGATTAACAGGACAATGAGACATCTATCAACTCACACACCCATTCCCTGCTATGATAATTTATCTTGCCCTAGCCCTAAAAATTGGACTAGCCCCCCTTCACGCCTGACTGCCAGAAGTACTTCAAGGACTAGACCTAACAACTGGACTAATCCTCTCCACATGACAAAAACTAGCCCCATTTGCCCTTCTCCTACAAATTCAACCAGCTGACTCAATCATCCCTATTATTCTAGGACTAACATCAACTCTAGTAGGTGGCTGAGGTGGATTAAATCAGACACAGCTACGGAAAATTCTTGCCTATTCATCAATCGCGCACCTGGGATGAATACTTCTAGTTATCCAATTCTCCCCTTCACTAACGTTCTTAACCCTAATTACTTACATCCTCATAACTTCCTCAACATTCTTAATTTTTAAAGCAAACAAGTCCACGAACATTAACTCCTTAGCCACCTCATGAACTAAATCACCAGCACTAACCTCTTTAACCCCCCTTATTCTCCTGTCCTTAGGCGGTCTCCCACCCCTAACAGGATTTATACCAAAATGACTAATTCTTCAAGAATTAACTAAACAAGAACTAAGCCTAACCGCCACCCTAGCTGCCCTATCAGCCCTTCTAAGCCTATATTTCTATTTGCGACTATCCCACGCCATAACACTAACAATATCCCCTAAYAATCTAGCCGGAACAACCCCATGACGTCTAGCTACAAACCACCAAACCATACCACTGGCAACCGTTACCTCGGCGACCATTTGTCTCCTTCCACTCACCCCCGCCCTAACAACTATTCTTACCATTTAGAGACTTAGGATAGAATTAAGACCAAGGGCCTTCAAAGCCCTAAGCAGGAGTGAAAATCTCCTAGTCTCTGATAAGACTTACGGGACACTAACCCACATCTTCTGCATGCAAAGCAGACACTTTAATTAAGCTAAAGCCTTACTAGACAGATAGGCCTCGATCCTACAAACTCTTAGTTAACAGCTAAGCGCTCAAACCAGCGAGCATCAATCTAACTTTCCCCCGCCTAGCTTCACACAAATAGGCGGGGGAAAGCCCCGGCAGGCGGCTAACCTGCTTCTTCAGATTTGCAATCTAACATGATAACACCTCGGAGCTATTGATAAGAAGAGGAATCTAACCTCTGTCTATGGAGCTACAATCCACCGCTTAAAACTCAGCCATCCTACCTGTGGCAATCACACGCTGATTTTTCTCAACCAATCACAAAGACATTGGCACCCTTTATTTAGTATTTGGTGCCTGAGCAGGAATAGTAGGGACAGCCCTAAGCCTTCTTATTCGAGCAGAACTAAGCCAACCCGGCTCTCTCCTTGGAGACGACCAAATTTATAATGTAATTGTTACAGCACATGCCTTTGTAATAATTTTCTTTATAGTAATGCCAATTATGATTGGTGGCTTTGGAAACTGACTCGTACCCCTTATGATCGGAGCCCCCGACATGGCATTCCCTCGAATAAATAATATGAGCTTTTGACTTCTCCCACCCTCTTTCCTTCTACTCCTAGCCTCTTCAGGAGTTGAAGCTGGAGCTGGGACAGGATGAACAGTGTACCCCCCTCTAGCAGGAAACCTAGCCCACGCTGGGGCATCCGTTGACCTAACAATTTTTTCACTCCATCTAGCAGGAATTTCATCAATTCTAGGGGCAATTAACTTTATCACAACAATTATTAACATAAAACCTCCTGCAATTTCACAGTACCAGACTCCGCTTTTCGTGTGAGCAGTCCTTATTACAGCAGTTCTTCTGCTCCTTTCCCTACCTGTTCTTGCAGCAGGTATTACTATACTTCTAACAGACCGAAATCTAAACACAACATTCTTTGACCCTGCTGGAGGAGGTGATCCAATTCTTTACCAACATTTATTTTGATTCTTCGGGCACCCAGAAGTATACATTCTTATTTTACCAGGCTTTGGAATAATTTCTCATATCGTAGCCTACTATTCAGGTAAAAAAGAACCATTTGGCTATATGGGAATGGTATGAGCTATAATAGCAATTGGACTTCTAGGTTTCATTGTTTGAGCCCACCACATGTTCACCGTAGGAATAGACGTAGACACACGGGCCTACTTCACATCCGCCACTATAATTATCGCGATCCCCACAGGTGTAAAAGTATTTAGCTGACTCGCTACTCTTCACGGAGGCACAATTAAATGAGAAACCCCTCTACTATGAGCCCTGGGCTTCATTTTCTTATTTACAGTAGGAGGCTTAACAGGTATTGTGCTAGCCAACTCCTCTCTTGATATTGTACTCCACGATACATATTACGTAGTAGCTCACTTCCAYTATGTCCTGTCAATAGGAGCTGTATTTGCAATTATGGCAGCCTTCGTTCATTGATTCCCTCTATTTTCAGGTTAYACTCTTCATGAAACCTGAACAAAAATCCACTTCGGGATTATGTTTATCGGAGTTAACCTTACCTTCTTCCCACAACACTTCCTGGGTCTTGCAGGAATGCCTCGACGATATTCTGATTACCCAGACGCCTACACACTATGAAATACAATTTCCTCTATCGGCTCCCTCATCTCTTTAATCGCCGTAATTATATTCCTATTTATTATTTGAGAAGCTTTCGCTGCGAAACGGGAAGTTCTATCTGTAGAACTCACATCAACTAACGTTGAATGACTTCACGGCTGCCCGCCTCCTTACCACACATTCGAAGAACCTGCCTTCGTCCAAATTAAACAAACTATTTAGCCCTACGAGAAAGGGAGGAATTGAACCCCCATAAATTGGTTTCAAGCCAACCACATAACCGCTCTGTCACTTTCTTAATAAGACACTAGTAAAGAAGATATTACATTGCTTTGTCAAGGCAAAATCGTGGGTTAAATCCCCGCGTGTCTTAAACACATGTCTCACCCCTCCCAACTAGGATTTCAAGATGCAGCCTCCCCTGTAATAGAAGAACTTCTCCACTTTCACGACCATGCTTTAATAATTGTCTTCCTAATTAGCACACTAGTTCTTTACATTATTGTAGCCATAGTAACAACTAAGCTAACCAATAAATTTATTTTAGACTCCCAAGAAATCGAAATCATTTGGACAGTTCTTCCAGCCATTATTCTTATCCTCATTGCACTTCCATCCCTACGAATCCTCTACCTTATGGACGAAATCAATGATCCCCATTTAACAATTAAAGCCATAGGCCATCAATGATACTGAAGCTATGAATATACAGACTATGAAGACCTAGGTTTCGACTCATATATAATCCCCACCCAAGATTTAACCCCAGGTCAATTCCGACTCCTAGAAGCCGATCACCGTATAGTAATCCCTGTGGAATCCCCTATTCGAGTTTTAGTCTCCGCAGAAGATGTTCTTCACTCCTGAGCCGTCCCAAGCCTTGGTGTAAAAATAGACGCAGTACCTGGACGTCTGAACCAAACAGCCTTTATTGCATCCCGACCTGGAGTGTTTTATGGTCAATGCTCTGAAATTTGCGGGGCAAACCACAGCTTCATACCTATYGTAGTTGAAGCCGTCCCATTAGAACACTTTGAAAACTGATCCTCTTTAATACTTGAAGACGCATCGCTAAGAAGCTAAATAGGGTCTAGCGTTAGCCTTTTAAGCTAAAGACTGGTGGCCCCCAACCACCCTTAGCGAGATGCCCCAACTCAACCCCGCACCGTGATTTGCCATCTTAGTCTTTTCCTGGTTTATCTTTTTAACAATTATTCCCCCTAAAGTCCTTGCACACTCCTTCCCTAATGAACCAACCCCTCAAAGCACAAAACTACCAAAAACAGAATCCTGAAACTGACCATGATAGTTAATTTCTTCGATCAATTTATAAGTCCAGTCTTCCTAGGCATTCCCCTAATCGCCCTTGCTCTAAGCCTTCCCTGAACCCTATTCCCACGGCCATCAGCTCGATGGCTCCATAACCGTACATTAACCCTACAGAACTGATTCATAAACCGCTTTACACAACAAATCTTTATGCCTATCCCACTGTTAGGCCACCGTTGAGCTCTCATCCTAATATCCTTAATAATTTTTCTCCTAACCTTAAACATGTTAGGCCTCCTCCCTTACACATTTACACCAACTACACAACTCTCTATAAACATGGCTATTGCCACTCCGTTATGATTGGCAACCGTTATCATTGGGATGCGAAACCAACCAACACACGCTCTAGGTCATTTACTCCCAGAAGGAACCCCAACTCTTTTAATCCCGATCCTAATCATTATCGAGACAATTAGCCTTTTTATTCGACCAATTGCCCTAGGTGTGCGACTTACAGCCAATCTGACAGCAGGCCACCTACTCATCCAACTAATCGCAACCGCTGCATTCCAACTTTTACCTATTATACCAGCCGTTGCTTTATCTACAACCGTCCTACTATTCCTTCTTACCCTTCTTGAAGTTGCCGTAGCTATRATTCAAGCCTACGTATTTGTCCTCCTCCTAAGCTTATATTTACAAGAAAACGTTTAATGGCCCACCAAGCACATGCATATCATATAGTAGACCCCAGCCCCTGACCACTTACAGGGGCCGTCGCCGCCCTGCTAATAACTTCAGGATTAGCAATCTGAATACATTTTCACACAATAACCCTTATAACATTAGGACTTGTTCTTCTACTCTTAACTATGTACCAATGATGACGGGATATTATCCGAGAAGGCACATTCCAAGGACACCACACACCCCCAGTCCAAAAAGGGTTGCGCTACGGTATAATCCTTTTCATCACCTCAGAAGTCTTCTTCTTCCTAGGCTTCTTCTGAGCCTTCTATCACTCCAGCCTCGCCCCAACCCCTGAACTAGGAGGCTGCTGACCCCCTACAGGAATCACAACACTAGACCCATTTGAAGTACCCCTGCTTAATACAGCTGTTCTTCTTGCATCAGGAGTTACAGTAACCTGAGCTCACCATAGCATTATAGAAGGTCAACGTAAACAAGCAATTCAATCTCTTGCTTTAACTATCCTACTAGGCTTCTACTTTACTTTCCTTCAAGCAATAGAATACTATGAAGCACCCTTTACAATTGCAGACGGGGTTTATGGAGCCACATTTTTTGTTGCTACAGGCTTCCACGGCCTACATGTAATTATTGGTTCAACATTCCTCGCCGTTTGTCTCCTACGACAAGTCCAATACCACTTTACATCCGAACATCATTTTGGATTCGAAGCCGCCGCCTGATACTGACACTTCGTAGACGTCGTATGACTTTTCCTATACATCTCTATCTACTGATGAGGATCATAATCTTTCTAGTATTAAGCTAGTACATGTGACTTCCAATCACTCAGTCTTGGTTAAAGTCCAAGGAAAGATAATGAACTTGCTCCTAACAGTCATCCTTATTTCCACTGCCCTCTCTATTATTCTAGCTATCGTATCATTTTGACTCCCTCAGATGAGCCCTGATTACGAAAAGCTATCTCCGTATGAATGCGGATTTGATCCCTTAGGGTCAGCTCGCCTCCCATTCTCCCTACGATTTTTCCTCGTAGCTATTCTCTTCCTATTGTTTGATTTAGAAATTGCTCTTCTCCTCCCTCTTCCATGAGGGGATCAGCTTTCCTCCCCTTTAACAACATTCATCTGGGCATCCGCCATCCTTGGTCTTCTAACCCTAGGCTTAATTTATGAATGAATTCAAGGAGGACTTGAATGAGCTGAATAAGCAGTTAGTTTAAGAAAAACATTTGATTTCGGCTCAAAAACTTATGGTTTAAGTCCATAACCGCTTAATGACTCCTACCCATTTTACCTTCTCATCACTATTTTTTCTAGGATTGGCCGGACTAGCATTTCACCGAACCCACTTCCTATCTGCCTTACTATGTCTTGAGGGCATAATACTTTCCCTYTTCCTAGCACTCTCTTTATGGGCCCTACAACTAGACTCAACAAACTTTGCAGCATCACCAGTTTTACTCCTGGCTTTCTCAGCTTGTGAAGCTAGCGCCGGACTAGCCCTTCTCGTCGCCACAGCCCGCACACATGGTACGGACCGCCTACAAAGCCTTAACCTTTTACAATGCTAAAAATTCTTCTACCAACTATTATACTCCTTCCTGTTACCTGATTAATCCCCCATAAAAAACTCTGAGCAACTACCCTTATATATAGCCTTATCATTGCTTTAATTAGCCTTTCTTGACTTAAAATACCTGCCGAAACAGGGTGAACATGTCTTAGCCTTTATATAGCCACAGACCCCCTTTCAACCCCATTATTAGTTTTAACATGCTGACTTCTTCCCTTAATAATTCTGGCTAGCCAAAATCACATGGCCACAGAACCAGAAAACCGGCAACGGACCTATATTCTACTCCTGACATCCCTTCAAATTTTCCTAATTTTAGCCTTTGGTGCAACAGAACTAATCATATTCTACGTAATATTTGAAGCTACCTTAATCCCCACACTATTCATTATTACCCGATGAGGAAACCAAACCGAACGACTAAATGCAGGCACATACTTTTTATTTTATACACTAGCCGGATCTCTACCACTGTTAGTGGCACTCCTCCTCCTACAAAACTCCACAGGCTCCCTATCCCTTTTAACCCTACAACATGCTGCCATTTCCCCCCTTTCCACTTACGCAGATAAAATTTGATGAGCGGGCTGCCTAATTGCCTTCCTAGTAAAAATACCCCTCTACGGAGCCCACCTTTGACTTCCTAAAGCCCATGTAGAAGCTCCCATCGCAGGRTCAATAGTACTAGCAGCAGTTCTCTTAAAACTTGGAGGGTACGGCATAATACGAATAATAATTTCACTCGAACCATTAACCAAAGAACTAAGCTACCCATTCATCATCCTAGCCCTATGAGGTGTGCTCATAACAGGCTCTATTTGTTTACGCCAAACCGATCTAAAATCCCTAATCGCCTACTCATCTGTTAGCCACATAGGTCTAGTTGCCGCGGGAATCCTCATCCAAACCCCATGAGGATTCACAGGCGCTTTAATTCTTATAATCGCCCATGGTTTAACGTCTTCTGCACTTTTCTGCCTTGCTAACACTAACTACGAACGAACCCATAGCCGAACAATAATTTTAGCCCGAGGATTACAAATAGCACTACCTTTAATAACCTCATGATGATTCCTAGCCAGCTTGGCAAACCTTGCTTTACCCCCACTTCCTAACTTAATAGGAGAGCTAATAATTTTGTCTTCTCTCTTTAACTGATCTCCGTGGACCCTCGCATTAACTGGTACTGGCACCCTCATCACAGCGGGCTATTCCCTCTACATATTCTTAATAACGCAACGAGGACCTTTACCCATACACATAATTGCTATTAACCCTACACATTCACGAGAACATCTCCTCATTACCCTTCACATAATTCCCCTTCTATTACTTATTCTGAAACCCGAGCTAATCTGAGGTTGAACAGCTTGTAGATATAGTTTAACAAAAATGCTAGATTGTGATTCTAGAGATAGAGGTTAAACTCCCCTTATCCACCGAGAGAGGCTCGGAAGCAACGATGACTGCTAATCTTCGTCTCCTTGGTTAAACTCCATGGCTCACTCGAATAGCTTCTAAAGGATAACAGCTCATCCATTGGTCTTAGGAACCAAAAACTCTTGGTGCAAATCCAAGTAGCAGCTATGCCCTACACCCCACTTATAATAACATCAAGCCTATTCTTCTCACTGATCCTCTTAGCTATTCCTGCCATTTCAACTTTCGTTAACTCTCCCCCTCCTTTCCMGGCCCTATCCGCTCAAATTAAAACAGCTGTTAAAATAGCATTCTTTATTAGTCTACTGCCCCTTTTTCTGTTCCTTAATGAAGGAGCCGAAACTGTTACTACTAACCTAGTCTGAATAAATACACTACTATTTGACATTAATATTAGCCTTAAATTTGATTTATACTCAACTGTCTTCCTACCTATTGCCCTCTACGTGACTTGGTCCATCCTAGAATTTGCCTCCTGATACATGCATGCTGACCCTAACAAAGACCGATTCTTCAAATACTTACTTATTTTCCTTATTGCCATAATAATTCTCGTTACAGCAAACAATATATTCCAACTATTTATCGGATGAGAAGGAGTCGGAATTATGTCTTTCCTTCTCATTGGCTGATGATACGGACGAGCTGATGCCAACACTGCAGCACTTCAAGCCGTATTGTACAATCGAGTTGGGGATATTGGCCTCATTCTAGCAATAGCATGAATCGCAATAACCACAAACTCCTGAGAACTACAACAAATCTTCACGCTAACAAAAGATATAAACCTAACACTTCCCTTAATTGGTTTAATCGTGGCAGCAACTGGAAAATCAGCACAATTTGGCTTACACCCATGACTTCCATCCGCCATAGAAGGCCCCACACCAGTCTCCGCACTACTCCACTCAAGCACAATAGTTGTCGCCGGAATTTTCCTTTTAATCCGCCTAAGCCCCCTATTAGAAAATGACAAAACAGCTTCTACAATCTGTCTTTGCCTCGGTGCCCTAACTACTCTATTTACTGCAACTTGTGCCCTGACACAAAACGACATCAAAAAAATTGTTGCATTCTCAACATCAAGCCAGCTCGGACTAATAATAGTGACAATCGGCCTAAACCAACCCCAACTTGCTTTCTTCCACATCTGCACYCACGCATTTTTTAAAGCTATACTCTTCCTATGTTCTGGGTCAATCATTCACAGCCTAAACGACGAACAAGATATTCGCAAAATAGGAGGGATGCAACACTTAGCCCCATTTACCTCTTCCTGCCTAACTATTGGGAGCCTTGCTTTAACAGGCACTCCTTTCCTAGCAGGCTTCTTCTCCAAAGACGCTATCATCGAAGCACTAAACACATCTTACCTAAACGCCTGAGCCCTAACACTAACTCTAATCGCCACATCATTCACAGCAGTCTACAGTCTACGAGTTATCTTCTTCGTATCTATAGGAAACCCCCGATTTAACCCCCTCTCTCCTATTAATGAAAATACSCCAGAAGTAATTAACCCAATTAAACGACTAGCCTGAGGAAGCATCCTAGCTGGCCTTCTAATCACCTCCAATATCCTTCCACTAAAGACCCCCGTAATAACAATGCACCCCACACTCAAAATAGCTGCTATCTTAGTCACCGTTATTGGAGTATTAACAGCTCTAGAGCTCGCATCCCTCACAACTAAACAATTTAAAACGCTCCCAAAACTTAACCTTCACCACTTCTCAAACATATTAGGTTTCTTCCCAGCGGTAATCCATCGGATAATGCCTAAGCTAAACCTTATTTTAGGACAAACAATCGCAACCCAAATGGTTGACCAAACCTGAATAGAAAAAGTGGGCCCAAAAACAGTCTCCACTCTAAACAAACCCCTCGCTACTACAATAAGTAATATTCAACGAGGAATAATTAAAACTTATCTTTCCCTATTCTTCTTCACAATCGCTATAACTGCCCTCCTCCTATTCTTCTAAACCGGACGGAGTGCCCCACGACTTAGCCCCCGAACTAGCTCTAACACAACAAACAGTGCTAATAACAGAGCCAACCCACCCAAAATCAAAAATCCACCTCCTGTAGAATAGATATTAACCATTCCTCAGACATCCCCACAGTGAACTGATATTCCCACATAATCCCCAGTTAAATATAAAGCCCCCTTATATCACCCCCCTCAGAACATCCCCGCAAGAACTGCAACAAAGAAAATAAATGTCCCCATGACTCCCGCCGCTGATCAAACCCATCACTCCTCAGAATAAGGGTCAGAAGCTAAAGCCATTGAATAAACAAACACAATTAATATCCCACCTAAATAAATAATAAGCAAAATCAAAGCGAAATAAGTACCCCCATGAATTGCCAAACTCCCACAACCAACGCCAGCAACCAAAACTAAAAATAAGGCAGCAATATGAGGAATCGGATTAGAAGCAACTGAAGCTATTCCTAAAATTATACTTAATAAACACGTGTATCAAAGAGCTAACATGATTCTCGCCAGGATTTTCACCAGGACTTATGATTTGAAAAACCATCGTTGAATTCAACTACAAGAATAATAATGGCAAACCTACGAAAAACCCACCCTCTATTTAAAATTGCTAACGACGCAGTAATTGACCTACCAACCCCCGCTAATATCTCTGCATGATGAAACTTTGGCTCACTACTAGGGCTATGCTTAATTGCCCAAATCCTTACAGGACTATTCCTTGCTATACACTACACCGCTGATATTTCTACAGCCTTCTCCTCCGTAGCACATATCTGCCGTGACGTAAACTACGGATGAATGATCCGTAACATACATGCAAACGGTGCTTCCTTCTTCTTCGTATGTATTTATCTCCACATTGGACGAGGCCTTTATTACGGATCCCACCTTAATAAAGAAACATGAAATGTTGGAGTAGTACTCCTACTCCTTGTTATAATAACAGCATTCGTAGGCTACGTCCTTCCATGAGGACAAATGTCCTTCTGAGGAGCAACTGTAATTACCAACCTCTTATCTGCTGTTCCATACATTGGAAACTCACTTGTACAATGAATCTGAGGAGGTTTCTCAGTTGACAACGCCACCCTCACCCGATTCTTTACCTTCCACTTTCTTCTTCCCTTTGTAATCGCAGCAATAAGCATGATTCACCTTATTTTCCTCCACGAAACCGGATCAAACAACCCAACAGGAATTAACTCTGACGCCGACAAAATCTCTTTCCACCCTTACTTCTCATATAAAGATATCCTAGGCTTTGCAGCTCTTTTAATTGCACTAACCTCTTTAGCCCTATTTTCCCCTAACCTATTAGGAGACCCCGACAACTTTACACCTGCAAACCCACTGGTAACACCGCCCCACATCAAACCAGAGTGATACTTCCTATTTGCATACGCAATCCTACGTTCAATTCCCAATAAACTTGGAGGAGTCCTAGCGCTACTTTCCTCCATCCTTGTACTATTCTTAGTCCCTATTCTTCAAACTTCTAAACAACGAAGTCTAACTTTCCGCCCACTTTCTCAAATCCTATTTTGAACCTTAGTAGCAGATGTAGTAATCCTTACATGAATCGGAGGAATACCAGTTGAACACCCTTACATTATTGTAGGACAAATCGCATCCTTCATCTACTTCTCTATTTTCCTCGTACTAGCCCCCATTGCAGGGTTAGTTGAGAATAAAATTATTGAATGACAATGCACTAGTAGCTCAGCACTCAGAGCGTCGGCCTTGTAAGCCGAACGTCGAAGGTTAAAATCCTTCCTACTGCTTCAAAGAAAGGGGAATTTAACCCCTACCCCTAACTCCCAAAGCTAGGATTCTAAACTAAACTATTCTCTGCCGGAATTCGCCCGAAAAAGTACATATATGGACATATACATATATATATATAGTACATCTATATATGTATTAACACCATTCATATATATTAACCATTATATTATTTATGTGGAACATTATATTCCTGATGTACATAAATCTATTTAAGTACAATAAGAGGACATAATACTTAGACCAACATAAATAACATTCTTCAACTAAAATTTAATTAATGCTAAGAAATAAAATTAAGTCCCAAAAGATTATTCATTGTCAAAGGAACAATTTTATTTGACATCCCGACAAGAACAAATATTATGCACAGTAAGAGACCACCATCAGTTGATTTCTTAATGATAACTCTTCTTGATGGTCAGGGACAGAAATCGTGGGGGTTTCACTTCTTGAATTATTCCTGGCATTTGGTTCCTATTTCAGGTCCATTACTTGATTTATTCCCCTATCTTTCCTTGACGCTGGCATAAGTTAATGGTGGAGTACATAATACGCGTTACCCAACATGCCGAGCGTTCACTCTAAGGGACAAGGGGTTCTCTTTTCTTTTTTCCTTTCAATTGACATTTCAGAGTGCATACAGATTTATTAGCCAAGGTAGAACATTTTCTTGCATCTGAAAACAAAGATGAAATTTAAAAGGATATTATTCTAAGAATTGCATAACTGATATCATGAGCATAATATGTGAATTTTTCTCCTAACATATCTATTATATATCCCCCTCGGCTTTTGCGGGTCAAACCCCCCCTACCCCCCCAATACTCGTGAGATCCTTATGATTCCTGCAAACCCCCCTTAAACAGGAGGATCCCTACGGTATTTATTTCATATTTGAGTTGTGTTAAAAATATTATAATATTTCTTTTTTTAC